ATTTAATTATCGTGTCGTAAGAAAAAAAAGAATCGGGCAAGAATAAAGATTTTTTTTGAGTGTGTTCATTCAGTTTTACTATTTTTTTATCATATTTGTTTTGACTTTACCCTCCCGGAGTTCATTCTCCGGGGAACTCCGTTTAAATTATTCCGGTGGATTCTTTCCAATCTACTTCTTTTATGATCTCATTGGAAATCATATAAAGACAATTTTTATTTGATATAGCTATTTGTGCAAGTATTTTACGATTAAGAAGCACCTGTTTCTTATATAGATCGTGTATTAATCTACTATAACTATAGAATACCCCTATTTCACGAATTACTGCGTTTATTCGAGTGATCCACAAACGGCGAAAATTTATCTTTTGCTTATCCCTATCCCGATGCGACGAAACCAAAGCTCTTGTTTTCTGTTGAGTAATTGTTCGAGTAAGTCTTGAATGAGCCCCTCGAAAGCTTGATGTAAATAAACGAATTTTTGTTCTACGTCTCCGAGCTATATTTCCCCGTCTAATTCTGGTCATTGAATAAATGAAACTTTGACGAATAACTAATAGATTTCCTTTCTTTCAGTTATTCTTTTTCCCTTTCCTAGTCTATTAATAACAAAGCTTTTTTCCAATGTATAAACTAAAAATTCCAATGACTTTGGCTACTATAACCTTCCCGACCGCTATTTTTATTTTTTCTAGACATTTCACTTCGAAATAAGAAATTTAATTTTACTAGGTATCAAAATATAATAAATAAAAAATATAAATGGATAAATAAATAGTGGCTTCCTTCGTTTATATGGTTACTTCTTAAACGGTGAGGTTTTCTCTATACACCGGAGCCTTTACTTCATTTAATCAATGTTATTGGTAACTTGTATAGTTCACATTCTTTGGCTCTACCCATGAATTATCCAGTAATAGGTCTTTCACGATTAGATCTACTTACACAGTAACGGTATTTAATTATGAAAGTTGGCTGGGTAGCTAACCCTGTTAGTCCGTTCTTGCAAGAGGGGCCTAAGTTTTATGTTTTTATTTTTAAGTAGGATTTTCTCCGCTTAATGGATAACCATTTGCTACCAATGGAGAATTGCTTCTCATCTTAAATTGAGGTGATTGGATTTGCACCAATGGAAACCATAAATTTCATACACAATAGAATGGATAGATTCTTTTTTTTATACTGAATTGAACGGACTTCTTTTTCTATTCTATCCTATTCCCCGGTACTGATCATTGATACTAGAAAAGGTTTTCTTTCTTTTATCCCAGCTCATGATCTGAACGAGTCGCACATACACCCTAGTACATGTTCCTCGACGCTGAGGGCATCCCCGAAGCGCGGGGGATTTTGTGACATTTCTGATTGGCTGTCTTGTATTTCTAATAAGTTGTTTAATAGTTGGCATGTTGAATCATATCATATAAATAATGGGCTGGTTTAGATCGATCCTAACCTGATGATTTTTAATTACTTCTATTTAATTTTCTAGTAAATTCAGAAAAAATATAAAATAGGAAATCAATAATTTGCGCGAAAAAAATCCGGGCTTTTCACTCAACCACCGCTACAACATCAACAATTCCATAAGCTTGGGCTTCTGTTGCTGACATAAAAACATCTCTTTCCATGTCTTCCGAGACAACCCATAAGGGTTTGTCCGTTCTTTGTACATAAACCCTTGTGAGGGTTTCACGCAGTTTTAGCAGCTCTTCCGCTTCCAGGATAAATTCTCCCGTTTGTGCCTCATAAAAAGAACTAGCAGGTTGATGAATCATTACCCTGATGGTATAACAAAAGAGGGGTTCCTCTATTTTGCATGATGAATAGAAAAGAAAGATAAAGAATAAAAAGAAAAAAAGATAGAATTGAACAACCACAACCGTACGGGCATCTTTTATGCATTGCATACGGCTCTATAATAAAATTGACCTTTACCTTCCATCAAAGAAAAAAATAGGATCTATCAGACCCAGATCGGTAAATGATCAAATTACCACCCTTCCTTTCGTAGGAGTTCAAAAATACTATGATGGTTCCGTTGCTTTATATAAATTTATTATTAAAATTATTTGGTTTGTCTGTGTTTCAGCAATCCCAAAGTTGCTTTTTGTAAAATTAAGGAAAAAAATAATCTTTTTTTTTTTTATTTTCGAACTCTTTCAGAATACAACTAAGCCCCCGGTGTGAAAATAAAAAAGTTTGTGACGCTGAACTGGAATCTCCAATATAAAAAACAGGAAATACCTTTTATCTCATACTACTCTCTCGATACATAATCAAATGTTTTGAAAAAACAATAAAAATTGTTTTATTTTGATATCGAATTCAAAGTGCCATGCTATTATTACTTAATATTCATATGGCGAAGGCATAGTCTTATTTTTTTCTCTCAAATAAAAACCTCATTGGCGCCGAGCGTGAGGGAATGCTAGACGTTTGGTAATTTCTCCTCCGGCCAAGATAAAAGATCCCATTGAAGCGGCTAATCCCATGCA